TTACTACACTCTCAATTACCCATTAAATCATAACTTAAACTACATTCTTGCTTTTTGGGCGAATGACGGGGTTCGAACCCGCGAATAATGGAATCACAACCCAGTGCCTTACCACTTGGCTACACCCGCCTTATTTTTGTATATTATTATATACTATATATATAGTATATAGATAATAAATTTATTTATCTGACTCAAATTAATTCAAGGAATTAATTTGAGTCAGATAAATAAATTTATTATATCATTGTTATCAAGAAAAGCAGAAGGAAATACTATAATTATGAATTTATATCAATTAGCAGAATTGTCTGTTGGAAAACATTATTACTGGAAGATAGCAGATTTTGAAATCCATGGCCAAGTCTTATTAATGTCATGGTTTGTTATTACTATGATAATGTTTTTAACATTATCATTTTCACTTAGTGATTTAAAGCGTATACCCGTGGCTAAAAGTGCTCAAAATTTTGCGGAGTACGTAACAGAATTCATTGTAGATTTAGCAAAGACACAAGTAGGGATTCACGACTATAAAGAATGGGTACCTTTCTTAGGAACAATATTTCTTTTTATTTTTGTTTCAAATTGGTCAGGTGCTTTAATTCCATGGAAAATTATTGAATTACCAAGTGGTGAATTAGCTGCACCAACTAATGACATTAATACAACAGTAGCATTGGCATTACTAACTTCAATTTCATATTTCTATGCTGGTCTTAAAAAGAAGGGAATCTCTTATTTTGGTCGTTACGTACAACCAGTTGCTTTCTTATTACCGATTAATGTTCTTGAAGATTTTACAAAACCATTGTCATTAAGTTTCCGTCTTTTTGGAAATATTTTAGCAGATGAATTAGTGGTTGCTGTTTTAGTTTCATTAGTTCCATTATTTATACCAATTCCATTAATGTTATTAGGTTTATTTACAAGTGCGATTCAGGCATTAGTTTTCTCAACTCTTACAGGTGCCTATATTGGTGAGTCTGTTGAAGATCATCATTAAGAATTATTTATAATAAAAAAATTTTAAAGTTACGTTTATCAATAAAAGCTAAAATCTTAAAGAATTATTTAAAAACATAAATAAATAATTTTTATTTTATTATTATATTGAAAGGAGATATATTTATGAATCCATTAGTTGCTGCTGCTTCAGTTGTTGCTGCTAGTTTATCAGTTGGTCTTGCTGCTATCGGTCCAGGAGTAGGTCAAGGAACGGCTGCTGGTTACGCTGTTGAAGGAATTGCCCGTCAACCAGAAGCTGAAGGGAAAATTAGAGGAGCTTTATTATTAAGTTTTGCGTTTATGGAATCATTAACAATTTATGGATTAGTAGTTGCTTTAGCATTATTATTTGCTAATCCTTTTGCATCATAATAGATGATATTATATTTAACGAATACATATAAAGCGTAATCCTAATAAAATTTAAATAAATGATTATGAACAATTTATTTTTTGTAAGTACAGGTTTTCAAGAATCATTTGAGTTAAATACAGATATCTTCGATACAAATGTAATTAATCTTTTGATTGTCGTATTAATTGTGATTCGATTCTTAGGAGAGGCTTTAGAATCAACATTAGAGAATCGTTATGAATTACTTACATCTAATGTCAATAATTATCTACAAAAAGTTATACTTCTTAAAGATAAATTTACTTTAGTTTGTGAGAATTTGAGATCAATTTCAGGTGAAATGGATAAAATATATGAGACACGTTTTAATGTTTTTACAAATGAAAAACAGAAAATATTAAATGATGTTAAATATTCGCTTGAAAGAATTGATGGATTAAGTTCTACAGTTGTTCAATATCAGACAAAAAAGGCGTTATTAGAGGTTTATAGTCATGTTATTTCAGAAACATTTAATACTCTTTCTAAAAATATAGCGTTTTCTTTTAAGGAATCAAAATCGAATCGTGAGATGTGTAAAAAGATAACATATAGTTATTTAAATCAATTAAATCTTGTAGATTAGATTAATCTTGTTTATTTGATGAACATATTGATGTTCATCAAATAAACAAGATTAATCTAATCTACAAGATTTAATTACTCTAAACTTTATTGTTTTCATTTCAAAGATTATTTGAAATATTTTTCTAAATTTTTAAATGTTATAAATTATTATGAAGGACATTTTATGTTAAATATTAGTACTGATGAGATTTGTTCATTAATTCGTTATAGAATTAAGAATTACAAATCAGAGTTGAAACTAAATAGTGTTGGTGTTGTATTTAAAGTAGGAGATGGTATTGTTCGTGTCTTTGGTTTACAAGATGCAATGGCTGGAGAATTATTGATCTTTGAAGAGGGTAGTGTTGGTATTGCTTTTAATTTAGAGAAGAATAATATTGGTGTTGTTTTATTAGGTGACTGTACTAAAATCCAAGAAGGGATGGTTGTAAAAGGAACTGGAAAAATTGGAGAAGTTCCTGTAGGACCGAATTTTTTAGGACGTATTGTTGATTCACTTGCTAATCCTGTTGATGGAAAAGGTGATATTGAATCTCCTGAAACACGATTAATTGAACCTCTTGCACCAGGTATTGTTGATCGTCGTTCTGTATATGAACCATTACAAACTGGTATTATTGCAATTGATGCTATGATCCCAATTGGTCGTGGACAACGAGAATTAATTATTGGTGATAGACAAACTGGAAAAACAGCTGTTGCTGTTGATACAATCTTAAATCAAAAAGGTAAAGGTGTTAAATGTATTTATGTTGCAATTGGTCAAAAGTCTTCATCTATTGTTCAAGTTGTTTCAACATTAACAGAAAAAGAAGCTATTGATTACACTGTTATTGTTGCTGCAACAGCAGATACAACTGCTACAATGCAGTATATTGCTCCATATAGTGGTACAGCTTTAGCTGAATATTTTATGTATAATGGTGATCACGCTTTAGTTATTTATGATGATCTATCAAAACAAGCTCAAGCATATCGTGAAATGTCATTATTATTAAGAAGACCTCCTGGAAGAGAGGCGTATCCTGGTGACGTTTTTTATTTACATTCTCGTTTATTAGAGCGTGCTGCTAAATTAAATGATACGTTAGGAGCTGGTAGTTTGACAGCTTTACCTATTGTTGAGACACAAGAGGGAGATGTTTCTGCTTATATTCCAACAAATGTTATTAGTATCACTGATGGTCAAATATTTTTATCTTCTGATATTTTTAATGCAGGTTTTAGACCGGCGATTAATGTAGGTATTTCTGTTTCTCGAGTAGGATCTGCTGCTCAGCCAAAGGCTATGAAACGTGTTGCTGGAAAGTTAAAATTAGAATTAGCTCAATTTGCTGAATTAGAAGCTTTTTCTCAGTTTGCTTCAGATTTAGATCAAGCAACTCAGAATCAATTAGCACGTGGTAAGAGATTAAAAGAATTATTAAAACAACCACAATATTCACCATTATCTCTAGATGAACAAGTTGCAATTATCTTCTCAGGAACTAGTGGTTTATTAGACGAATTACCTGTTGAAAAAATATCTTCTTTTTTAAGTGAGCTTAGAAATATGTTAAAAAATACAGAGATTAAATCAACTTTTTCAGATAAGATCATGTCAACGAATAATTTTACTCCAGAAGAAGAAGAGGCTTTACGAGATTTTATTCCTTCTGTAGTAAAAACTGTTATGAACTAAAATTCGTGTTTATTTTCTAATCGATTTAGAAATGTTATAAATAGAATATTTGTATAGAATATAGTATTTATTATACTAACTTTTTTAATAATTAAATTTTAATAGTATATTTATAATTATTTATCTGTTATACTGTGAGTGTAGTAAATATTTCTGTATATGATTTAAAAAATCATGTTTTTTTATTACTTATAAGAATTATTAATATTATGTGATAATAAGTGATTATTAATATGTTTTAAAACATCATGACAATAGCAATTGGTAAAACCGAACAAGAGCGTGGTTTATTTGATATTATTGATGATTGGTTAAGACGTGATAGATTCGTCTTTGTTGGTTGGTCTGGATTATTATTATTCCCTTGTGCATATTTAGCTTTAGGTGGTTGGTTAACAGGAACAACTTTTGTTACTTCTTGGTATACACATGGTTTAGCAAGTTCATATTTAGAGGGATGTAATTTCTTAACAGCAGCTGTTTCAACACCATCAAACGCAGTAGGTCACTCTTTATTATTCTTATGGGGTGTAGAAGCACAAGGAAATTTCACTCGTTGGTGTCAATTAGGTGGATTATGGCCTTTTGTTGCTCTTCACGGTTCTTTTGGTTTAATTGGATTTATGTTACGTCAATTTGAAATTGCTCAATCTGTTAGATTACGTCCTTATAATGCTATTGCATTTTCTGGACCAATTTCAGTTTTTGTATCAGTATTTTTAATTTATCCATTAGGACAATCTGGTTGGTTCTTCGCTCCAAGTTTTGGTGTTGCTGCTATTTTCCGTTTCATTTTATTCTTCCAAGGATTCCATAACTGGACATTAAATCCTTTCCATATGATGGGTGTTGCAGGGGTTTTAGGAGCTGCTCTTTTATGTGCAATTCATGGAGCAACTGTAGAAAATACTCTATTTGAAGATGGTGATGGTGCAAATACTTTCCGAGCATTTAACCCAACTCAGGCAGAAGAAACATATTCAATGGTAACAGCAAATAGATTTTGGTCTCAGATTTTTGGTGTTGCTTTTTCTAATAAGCGTTGGTTACATTTCTTTATGCTTTTTGTTCCAGTAACAGGATTATGGATGAGTGCTTTAGGTGTTGTAGGATTAGCATTAAATTTACGAGCTTATGATTTCGTTTCTCAAGAAATTCGTGCTGCAGAAGATCCAGAATTTGAAACATTCTATACTAAGAATATTTTATTAAATGAGGGTATTCGAGCTTGGATGGTTGCGCAAGATCAACCGCACGAGAAGATTGTATTCCCTGAGGAGGTATTACCACGTGGAAACGCTCTTTAATGGTACTTTAGTAACAGGTGGTCGTGATCAAGAAACAACAGGTTTTGCTTGGTGGTCTGGAAATGCTCGATTAATTAATCTTTCTGGTAAATTATTAGGGGCGCATGTTGCCCATGCTGGATTAATCGTTTTTTGGGCTGGTGCTATGAATCTTTTTGAAGTTGCACATTTTATCCCAGAAAAACCAATGTATGAACAAGGTTTAATTTTATTACCACACCTTGCAACTTTAGGTTATGGTGTTGGTCCTGGTGGAGAAGTTATTGATACATTCCCTTATTTTGTATCTGGGGTTGTTCATTTAATTTCTTCTGCGGTTTTAGGATTTGGTGGTATTTATCATTCAATTTTAGGTCCTGAAACATTAGAAGAATCATTTCCATTTTTTGGTTATGTTTGGAAAGATAAAAATAAAATGACTACTATTTTAGGTATTCATTTAGTTTTATTAGGTTTAGGTGCTTGGTTATTAGTTTTAAAAGCTTCATATTTCGGTGGTGTTTATGATACATGGGCACCTGGTGGTGGAGATGTTAGAATTATTACTGATGCAACAATTAGTCCAGTCGTGATTTTTAGTTACTTATTAAAGTCACCTTTTGGTGGAGATGGTTGGATTGTTAGTGTTGATAACATGGAAGATATCATTGGCGGTCATATTTGGATTGGTACATTAGAAATCTTTGGTGGTATTTGGCACATTACAACTAAACCTTGGCCATGGGCAAGACGTGCTTTTGTTTGGTCTGGTGAAGCTTATTTATCATACAGTTTAGCTGCAATTTCAGTAATGGGATTTATTGCATGCTGTATGTCTTGGTTTAACAATACAGCTTATCCTAGTGAGTTCTATGGTCCAACTGGTCCTGAAGCTTCACAATCACAAGCTTTTACTTTTTTAGTTCGTGATCAGCGTTTAGGTGCAAATGTTGCATCAGCTCAAGGACCTACTGGTTTAGGAAAGTATTTAATGCGTTCACCTACTGGAGAAATTATTTTTGGTGGTGAAACAATGCGTTTCTGGGATTTCCGTGGTCCTTGGTTAGAGCCTTTACGTGGTCCTAATGGATTAGATCTAAATAAATTAAAGAATGATATTCAACCTTGGCAAGAGAGACGTGCTGCAGAGTATATGACTCATGCGCCTTTAGGTTCTTTAAACTCAGTTGGTGGTGTTGCAACAGAAATTAATGCAGTTAATTTCGTAAGTCCACGTAGTTGGTTAGCAACAAGTCACTTTGTTTTAGGATTCTTCTTTTTTGTAGGTCACTTATGGCATGCTGGTCGTGCAAGAGCAGCTGCTGCAGGATTTGAAAAAGGTATTGATCGTGATGATGAGCCTGTTTTATCATTAAAACCTTTAGATTAATAACTTTTTAATTATTATTATAAGATATATCAGGATTATGGTATATCTTATAGTAATAATTAGAGGATATGGCGGAATTGGTAGACGCGATGGACTTAAAATCCATTGATTATTTAAATCTTGAGGGTTCAAGTCCCTCTATCCTCAAGTAGAATTAACTATTCTACATTTCTTACTGGTAATAAATATTTCTATAATATATTTAGTTTAAAAAAAAAGTAAAAATTAAAATGTTAAAAAAACCTTATGTTAGAAACAAGAAACCACAATAACAAAAAAGACAATACTTTTGTCTCATGTAAAAAAGATAAAAATCGTCAAGCTTTTCCTTTTACAGCACTAATAGGTCAAACAAATATGAAACTAGCTTTAATTTTGAATGTGATTGATCCAAGGATTGGTGGGGTTATGAGTATGGGGGATCGAGGAACAGGTAAGTCTACAGTAGTCCGTGCTTTAGCTGATTTACTACCTAAGATTCAAGTTGTAATAAATGATCCTTTTAACTCTCATCCGTTTGATTATGATTTGATGAGTGATGAAATAAAAAAGAAAAAAGAAAATGCAGAAAAAATTTATACAACATTTATAAAAACTCCTATGATTGATTTACCTTTAGGAGCTACAGAAGACCGTGTTTGCGGAACGATTGATATTGAAAAAGCTTTACTAGATGGAACAAAAGCTTTTGAACCGGGATTGTTAGCAAAAGCAAATAGAGGTATTTTATATGTTGATGAGGTTAATTTATTAGATGATCATTTAGTTGATATTTTATTAGATTCTGCTGCTGGTGGTTGGAATACTGTAGAACGTGAAGGGATTTCTATAGTTCATCCAGCTAGATTTATTTTAATAGGTTCCGGTAATCCTGAAGAGGGTGATTTAAGACCACAACTTTTGGACCGTTTTGGTATGCATGTTCAAATTAAAACAATAAAAGATCCAATATCTCGTGTGAAAATTGTTGAAAGACGTGCTAACTATGATAAATCTCCTGAATTATTCTTAAAAGAATATGATTGTTTACAAGAATTTTTGAAGAATCGTATTGTAACAGCACGTGATTCTTTAAGTTCAGTAAAAATGGATTATCAATATAAAATAAATATTGCAGAATTATGCTCACGTCTAAATATTGATGGATTAAGAGGTGATATTGTTGTTAATCGGGCAGTAAAAGCTTTTGTTGCTTTAAATTCTCGTCTATCAATTCTAGATAAAGATGTTTTTACAACAATTTCTTTATGTTTAGTTCATCGTTTAAAGAAGAATCCATTAGAATCTATTAGTTCTGATGAATCTATTATTAACGTTTTTAAAGATATATTTGGATATTCGGATTCTTTAGAATATGCATTAAATGAATAAAACTGATCTTTTTATTTATAAATATTCTTTAATAAAATTAAAGAATAAAAAAAAGTTTTATAAATTACAATTAATTAATTGCTATTTTTATAGTTTATTTAAAATAATAATACCTTCTTTTTATTTATTTTTTATTTATTTGATATTTATTTTTAGAATTTATTCTTTTCTAATATTAATTAGATATATTTGGTTTTTTACTGGTAAATTTATAGTTAAAAATTACTTTTTCCTATTTTTTTATTCGTCTTTTATTAGTTCTATTTCTTCAATTTTAAAGTATTCTCTTTTCTTGTTAAAAAGAGAATTATTTTCTATTTTTTTATTATCATCTCGATATACATTACAATGGGTTATTAAACAGATTAATTTTTGTTTATATTATTGGATAAAAAAATGGGAAAATATTTTCTTTTTTGATCAATCTATTAATTTAAGGCTTTATGAGAATCTTGAAAGGTGGTTGTTTGAGAAACAATGTCGTTATATTAATAAGTATAATATTCAAAGATCTTTACTTTGGAAAATACGCTATTATTTTGGTCCTTTTGATCCATATTCTCAAGATTTTTGGCGATTTGGTGATTGTAATTCTTCAACATATTTAATAAAATATAAGATAATAAAAGTTTAATTATTAATAAAATGTTATTATAATAGTTATATATAAAATACTGTTGAGTCTATCGTCTAATGGATAGGACAGAAACCTTCTAAGTTTCTAATGTAGGTTCGATTCCTACTAGACTTAACAATATTGTATATGGGTCAATGCCCGAGCGGTTAATGGGGATGGATTGTAAATCCATTGGTTAATTCCTACGCTGGTTCAAATCCAGCTTGGCCCAAATTAGTAGTTTAATGTAGTTAGGATTCTTAATTTTCTGCTTTATTTGGATTAATAAAAAAATTTTTAATACATAAAATAAAATGGTAAATCGTAAATTTACTCTTTTTAACTGGAAAGGATTTATTTCTTCTTTATTTATTTTTTCAATTTTTGTTTCTAATGTTCAAGCATATCCAATTTTTGCTCGTCAGTATTTTTCTTCTCCTCGTGAAGTAAGTGGAAGAATTGCTTGTTCATATTGTCATCTTGCTCAAAAACCTATTGAATTAATAATTCCACAATCTGTATTTCCAAATACAGTTTTTGAAGCTGTTGTTAAAGTTCCATATAATCGTGAAGTTAAACAAGTAAGTGGTCAAGGAGCAAAGGTAGGTTTAAATATTGGAGCAATTGTTATCTTTCCAGAAGGTTTTTCATTAGCACCAGTAGATCGCCTATCACCAGAATTAAAACAAAAAACTGCTGGATTATCTTTTTTACCATATAATAATAATAATAAAAGTACTTTTCTGGTTGGTCCTGTAAGTGGAAATAAATATGAAAAATTAGTTTTCCCAATGTTGTCACCAAATTTAGATTCTAAAACAGCATTCTTAAAATCGGCTGTTTATGCTGGTGGAAATAGAGGTCGTGGTCAAATTTATCCAAATGGTGAAAAAAGTAATAACAATCTTTTTGCTTCTTCAGTAACAGGGACAGTTAAAGAGATTCAAACAAATAAAAATGGAAGTTTCATGGTTTCTATTGAAACATTAGATGGTAATACTGTTGTTGAAAATATTGGAGCTGGTGCAACAATACTTGTAGGAGAGGGAGATAAAGTTAAAGCAGATCAACCTTTAACAACTGATCCAAATGTTGGAGGGTATGGTCAATCGGAAACTGAGATTGCATTACAAAATCCAGTACGTGTTCAAGGACTTTTATTGTTTTCATTATTTATCTTACTAACACAAATTTCATTAGTATTAAAGAAAAAGCAATTCGAGAAAGTTCAATTATTTGAAATGAATTTTTAATTGAAGGGGTTTTATTATTATGCTTTATTTCGCTTGTTTATTAGTTTTATTTGGGATCTTTTTAGCAATTTATATTTCATTATTAAAGAGTGAATTGATATAAAACTTTATAAGTTTATTTTTAGAATAAACTAAAAAGACGTTTAGTGTATTTTATTTTATTAATTTATTATGATTGAAAACTTTTTATTTGGTATTATTTTAGGTCTTATTTCATGTGTTTTAGCTGGTTTATTTGTTTCGGCTTATTATCAATATAAACGTAATAGATAAAACAGTTAATTAATTAATTTTGTTTATTTTTTTATTATAAAAGGTATTTATTTTTATCATAAATGATTAATTTAATAAAATTTCAACTTTTAACTGAAAAGAGTTTGCTTTTTCTTGAAAATAATAAATATACGTTTCAAGTTGATAGTAAACTTAATAAATTACAAATTAAGAATATTTTTGAAACTTTATTTAATATAAAAGTATTAAAAGTTAATACGTGTCGTTGTATAAATAAAGTTTCTCGATCATCAAAAAATTATAAGAAAGTAATTATAACTATTGAATCAGATAAAGTTATTAATTTTTCTTAATATTAATTAATTTTGTGTATTTTATGATTATTAAAAACTTGTGTATTCATTTAGGGAAAGAAATAAAAATATGGAAAAAAAAGAAAAATCGGTAGAACATATGATCAATGAGATATTAGAAATGATTGATGAATTATTGGGAAAAGATACTACAAATATGCATTCTAAAATTTCTAATACTATTGAACGTCATAATGGGGAAAAGGTAGATTATAAACGAACTAATTTATATAAAAAAGGAGAGGTTATTTCTTTTTCATATTCTCCTTTTATTAATGCAAAAACATGTTTTGTAAAATATGTTGATGGTGATAAAAAGCTTCTATTATGTCCTGCAGGTTTAAAAATTGGTGATTCAGTGATGTCTGGTATTGATTTACCTCTTTTTGTAGGTAATCATTTATTATTAAAGAATTTACCATTAGGAACAGATGTTCACAATATTGAATTATATCCGGGAAATGGGGGTAAATTAGCAAGATCTGGTGGTTCTTCTGCAAATATTATTGCTAAAGAAGGATTATTCGTTACTTTACGATTACCTTCTGGTGAAGTTAGATTAGTTTCAAAGTATTGTTGGGCAACTGTTGGTAAAGTTACTGAGAAAAAATCATTAAACGCCCCGCTTATGAAAGCAGGAAAAAATAGATGGGTTGGAAAAAGGCCTCATGTTCGTGGTGTTGTTAAAAATCCTGTTGATCACCCACATGGTGGTGGAGAGGGTCGTTCACCTATTGGTAGATCTCATCCAGTTACTCCTTGGGGACGAATTGCATTGGGTCAAAAAACAAGAAGGCCACGCCGCTATAGTGACTCTCTTATTTTAATTAGAAGAAAATAGTTGTAATTTTTTATTGTGTTTATTCTTTAATTATTGAAGTTAGTATTTATTATGTCTAATATTTTAAAAACATTTAAAAGAATTCCTTTTGTTTCAGGAAAATTATTAAAAAAAGTAAAATCGTCAAATAGAAAAAAAGTTGTTCTAACTTGGTCAAGATCATCAACAATTGTTCCTATGATGATTGGTAATGTTATTGCCGTTTATAATGGTAATCGTCACATACCTGTTTTTGTTACTGATAGAATGATTGGCCATAAATTTGGAGAATTTTCATCTACGCGAACTTTTAAGAATCATAAAGTTTAATTAATTAGAAATGAGTTATATGTTTAAAAGGATTTAATAATTAATAAATATTTTAGTAATTAATTTTATGGGACAAAAAGTTCATCCATTAGGGTTTAGAGTTGGTTTAACACAAAATTATCAGTCTACATGGTTTACCAATTTAAATAATTATTCAAATTTATTATTTCAAGATCATATTATTCGCCAAACAATTCAAGATTATTTTAATAAAGTTAATTTAAAAAAGAATAGTAAAACTGTAGTTAATTTACTTAATATTATCAATATTGAAATTAAAAGAAAGTTTGATTATACAGATATTATTGTTTCTATAGCTTCAACAAAGAAAGTTTTAGCTGATAAATCTTTGAATAATTCAGAAATTAATGAAACAATTATTTCTAATGATTTAATTGATAAATTACATGCTTCATTATTAAAAAAATTAATTAGTTTATTTCAAAAAAATAATTTAGATTGTTCAAAACTAATATTGACTATTCAAGAATCTTCAGAATTGGAGACAAATGCAAATTTTATTGCAAAATGTTTGATTGATGATTTAGAAAATCGTATCCCTTTTAGACGTGCTTTAAAAAATATTCTAAATATTGCACAAAAACAAAGAGATTTATTTGGAATAAAAATAAGAGTTTCTGGAAGATTAAATGGTATCGAAATGGCTCGTAGTGAGTGGATACGTGAAGGTCGTATTCCATTACAAACTTTAACTGCTAATATAGATTATTGCAATGATATTGCCCATACAAAATATGGTCTTTTAGGTGTTAAAGTTTGGGTTTATAAAAAATAATTAATATATATATATATATTTAAGGAGGTAAGTAATAATATGTTAAGTCCAAAACGAATGAAATTTAGACGTTATCATCGTATTCGAAGTAAAGGAATCGCAAAAAGATCAAACAAAATTGTTTTCGGTGAATTTGGAATTCAGTCAATTACACCTTCTTGGATTACTTCACGTCAAATTGAAGCAGGTCGTCGAGCTATAACACGTTATGTTCGTCGAGGTGGAAAATTATGGATTCGAATATTTCCAGATAAGCCTATTACTTTTCGACCACCGGAAACACGAATGGGGTCAGGGAAAGGTTCTCCAGAATTTTGGGTAGCAATTGTTAAATCTGGAAATATTATTTATGAGATTCTAGGTGTATCAGAGGTTGTTGCTCGAGGAGCAATGCGAATTGCTTCTTATAAATTACCGATAAAAACACGGTTTGTAAAAAAATTAATATAATAGCAAGGAGGTAAATATGATTCAACCTCAGTCTTTTCTAAAAGTTGTTGATAATAGTGGTGCAAAAGAATTAGTTTGTATTAGAGTTTTACAAAAAGGATATAATCAAAGTTCAAATATTGGGGATATTATTATTGGTGTTGTAAAGGAAGCAATTCCTCATACTCCGTTAAAAAAGTCTGATATTGTTCGTGCTGTTATTGTTAGAACAAAAAAAGGAATTCGTCGAAAAAATGGTGTTTATGTAAGATTTGATGACAATGCAGCTGTAATTGTTAATAAAGAGAATTCTCCAAGAGGGACGCGAATTTTTGGTCCTGTAGCTCGTGAGTTACGTGATAAGAATTTTATGAAAATCGTTTCGTTAGCCCCCGAGGTTATTTAGTTTGATTGTGTATATAGTTTTTTATAATGTTGATGAAAATCTTATGAAGGAATAGTTATGACACAACGTTTAAAGGAGGTATATTTAAATACTGTTATCCCTACGTTACAAAATAAATTTGCATATGGCAATGTTAATGAAGTACCTGTAGTTAGCAAAATTGTTGTTAATCGTGGTCTTGGTAAATTTGTTCAAAATAGTAAATCTTTTGATAATTTTTTAGATGAATTATCAATTATCACAGGGCAACGTGGAACAATAACTTATTCAAAGAAAGCAATTGCAAATTTTAAATTAAGACGTGGTTCTCCTATTGGCGTTTCTGTAACATTAAGGGGAGAAAAAATGTATGCATTTTTAGATCGTTTAATAAATTTAGCATTACCTCGTGTAAGAGATTTTAGGGGTTTAAATTTAGAAAGTTTTGATGGATTTGGGAATTTTAGTCTTGGTTTAAATGAACAATTAATGTTCCCTGAAGTTGATTATGATAAAATCACAAATATTTGTGGTATGGATATTTCTATTGTTTTAACTTCTAAAACAAATGAAGAAAGTGTTGTTTTATTAAGTGAACTAGGTTTTCCGTTTTCTAGTAATAATATTTCGTAAAAAAATTTTTAATATTATATTATGAATAAAAAAGATAATATATCGGTATCGTTCTCGTCATTGAATTATAAAAATAGTAATTTATTAAAAAAGTTTGTTCGTTCTGATGGACGTATTTTGCCAAAATTTATTACATTATTAACTCCTAAGAGTCAAAGAAAAATTTCTAAGACTATAAAAACTGCTAGAATTTTAGGTTTATTGAAATTTATAAATAATTAAATAAAAATTTTTTTGTTATTGTAATTTTATTAGATTTAGTATCAATAATTCTTATTATATTGAAAAAGGAAATAAAATTTAAGTTATGGCACGCGAAAAATTTGAAAGAGTAAAACCTCATGTTAATATCGGAACAATTGGTCATGTAGATCATGGTAAGACAACTTTGACTGCAGCTATTACAATGGCATTATCAACAATTAGTGGGAAACAAGGAAAAAAGTACGATGATATTGATTCAGCACCTGAAGAAAAGGCTCGTGGTATTACTATCAATACAGCACACGTTGAATATGAAACGGAAACACGTCATTATGCACACGTAGATTGCCCTGGTCATGCTGATTATGTTAAAAATATGATTACTGGTGCAGCACAAATGGATGGTGCAATTTTAGTTGTTTCGGGTGCCGATGGTCCAATGCCACAAACAAAAGAACACCTTTTATTAGCTAAACAAGTTGGGGTACCAAGTATTGTTGTGTTTTTAAATAAGGAAGATCAAGTAGATGATGAAGAATTATTAGAATTAGTTGAATTAGAAGTTCGTGAAATGTTAGATAATTATGATTTTCCTGGTGATGATACACCAATTATTACAGGGTCAGCATTATTAGCTTTACAGGCTTTAACAGATACGACAGATGCAATTGGTCGCGGAAGTAATCCCTGGGTTGATAAGATTTTAACATTAATGGATAATGTTGATGAATATATTCCTACTCCTGAACGTGAAACTGAGAAACCATTTTTAATGGCTGTTGAAGATGTATTCTCAATAACTGGTCGAGGTACTGTTGCAACAGGAAGAGTTGAGAGAGGTGGTATAAAAATTGGAGATACTGTTGAGATTGTTGGTTTAAAAGAAACAAGAAGTACAACAGTAACTGGTTTAGAAATGTTCCAGAAAATGTTACAGGAAAGTATTGCTGGTGATAATGTTGGTATGTTATTAAGAGGTATTCAAAAAACAGATATTCAACGTGGTATGGTTATTGCACAACCAGGAAGTATTACTCCTCATGTTAGTTTCGAAGCACAAGTTTATGTATTAACAAAAGAAGAAGGTGGTCGTCACACACCTTTCTTTAGTGGTTATCGTCCACAATTTTATGTACGAACAACAGATGTAACAGGAAAAGTTGAATCTTTAAAATCTGATGAAGATAATAGTGAAATGAAAATGGTTGTTCCTGGTGATCGTGTTACTATGTCTGTAGAATTAGTTCAACCTATTGCTATTGAAAAAGGTATGCGTTTTGCTATACGTGAGGGTGGACGTACTGTTGGTGCTGGAGTTGTTTCAAATGTTATTAAATAATAAATGATAACATCACTCCTATTTTGTTTATTTTTTTATCATCATTTTCATAAATTTTAAATAGATTATGATTTTAAGTCAAGTTTTAAGTAAAGTTGAACAGTGTTCATCAAAAAAAGAAGAATTGCCCTTTGTTTCTGTTGGTGATTTAATTCAAGTTCGATTCTTGATAAAAGAAGGAACAAAAGAACGTATTCAGCAATATGAAGGAACGGTTATATCAAAAAAAGCTAACGATATTTTAACTGTTAGACGTATATTTCAAGGAATTGGTATGGAGTATGTTTTTCCTCTTTCAGTACCTCAGATTGTTTCTTTAGTAATTAAAAAACAATCAAAAATAAGACGATCTAAATTATTCTATTTAAGAAATAGAATTGGAAAGAAAGCTCAATTAAAACGTAAAATTACATCATTAACAAATTTCTAGTTTTCTCTTTATTATTTCTTGTAATTTTATTTCTTTCATTTTTAACTATTTCTTTTATTTTTATGAGAGAGAGTTTTATTTATCGTTATAAAGTATTAGGTTCTAAAAATCTTCTAAATTTCACGTGGTTTATTTTTTTATTTTTTGGGTCATCATATTTTCTAATATTAGCTTATACCTCTTATTTTAAGGATCTTTCGATAAGTGATAATTTTGTTATTTCATTTTTCCCACAGGGTCTTGTTATGGGTTTTTATGCATTATTAGGATTGTTTATTTCTTTTTATATTATTTTAACTATTATTTTAGAAATTGGATATGGTTTTAATGAGTTTAATAAAAAAGAAAGAATTATTCGCTTATTTAGGTGGGGATTTCCTGGAAAGAATCGTCGAGTTGAAATTTGTTATAAATTTGATGACATAAAGTCTATACAACTTATTTCAAAGTTTGGAAATAGCTTAAATTTATGTTTAAAAGGAGATAACTACGTAGTATTAGTTCGTTCTGGTTTTTTTGAATCATTTAGTGATCTTGAAGATCAGGGTATTAAAATAGCAAATTTTTTAGATGTTCCTTTTTTATATTCTTGATTTTTTGGGGTAGAAGGAATCGAACCTTCGTATAGTGGAATCAAAACCCACGGCCTTACCACTTGGCGATACCCCAATGAAGTTTGTAGTATATTATTTATGTACTAAAAAAAATTTCTCATCTTATGTCAGTTGTTAAAGAACCAACTTTAGCAGATTTTTATGTTAGAAAGAAATTATACACTGGAATGGGGCATAACTATTATGGTGAGCCTGCTTGGCCAAATGATCTTTTATATATGTTTCCCGTTGTTATTTTAGGAACAATTTTTTGTTTAGTAAGTCTAGCAGTATTGGAAACAGGATCAATTGGGGATGCTTCAGATCCATTTAAGACTCCTGAAGAGATTTTACCTGAATGGTACTTTTATCCTGTTTTTCAGATCTTACGTACTGTTCCAAGTAAATTAATCGGAATCTTATTAATGACGGGTGTTCCTGTTGGATTAGCTACTGTACCTTTTTTAGAGAATATTAATCAATTCCAGAATCCATTCCGTCGTCCAATTGCTTCAGCTGTTTTCTTATTTGGAACTGTTGTTGCTGTTTGGTTAGGTATTGGTGCAACATTACCTATTGACATTTCATTAACTTTGGGTCTTTTCTAGATTTATTTAATTAATCTATTAACATAAGAGTGTCTTTAGAAAGATCATGAGTAATGATCTGGTATACAATATATGTAGAAATAAATGACTTGATTGTATTTCTTCTCTGTTCTGAATATTATTCAGAACAGAGAAGAAATACCAATCAAGTCATTTGAATAAACTAAACATGTTTTCGAAGAAAAAAAAAGTGAGATCAGTTATGGATTAAATCATATAATCACTATAATTGCTTTGGGTGAATACCTAGGTACTCAGAGACGATGAAGGGCGTGGAAACCAACGAAATGCTTTGTGGAGCTGGAAGCAAGCTGTGAACCAAAGATTCCCGATATAGGGCAACCTTAGAAACTTTCCAATAAATTCATAATTGGAAGAGAGATAACCTGATGAATTGAAACATCTTAGTAGTCAGAGGAAAAGAAAACAAAATGTGTATTCTCCTAGTAGCGGCGAGCGAATAGAGAGTAGCCTAAACCAATAGAATTGGTGTTGTGGGATAAATAGAAAAAAAGAGCTAATAATAAAAGAAATCATAATGAAACAGCTGAATCCTGTACCAAAGATGGTGATAGTCCAGTAATAAATGATTTTTGTAGTCTCTTTCTCTTATCCCGAGTAGCATGGGGTATGTGAAATACCGTGTAAATCAACGAGGACCACCTCGTAAGGCTAAATACTCCTGAGTAACCGATAGCGAAGTAGTACCGTCAGGGAAAGGTGAAAAGAACCCCTTGAGGGGAGTGAAATAGAATATGA